CTTGGGTAAAAATAGCGCTTGGCGCGGTTATTGCGCTTAAATCATTTTTATGGTTCCCTATTTTAGGAACCATATGAATAATGGAGAAACTCCATGAAAGGAACATTAATGATTCATATAAATCACTTAACGGGAAATGTCTCGAATAAATCCAACGAGTAACTAATAATCCCGTTATACAGAAAAAAGTGGCTATCATGCCTTTTTCTGACGGATCACATAGTCCTACGATTTCATGGACTAATAAAGTCACCAAATAAATCGTAATGACAATTGAAATGATCGAAAAAGAGATGTGAGTGAATATATGTTCTAAAGTCGCAAATATCATAAAAAAAAAATCATTAAAAAAAAGAGGGGTCCCTCAATTACGGAATGTAAATTCCGAATTAAATTCATTATAGGATCTAATGTGTCCTTTTTAGAGGATGCCGCCACTCGGACTCGAACCGAGATGCTCTAGCACTGCTTCCTAAGAGCAGCGTGTCTACCGATTTCACCATGGCGGCTTGATCGAAATAATAATAGCCCATATGACGTTCAATCGTCGAGATTGAAAGATTCAATGCAATATATTTTAGGAAACGTTAGAATCGATGAATAAAGACTCGTTCAAATGAATATTTGAACTTCAATAATCCTTAGTATCCCGGTATGGTGTCATTTTTAACAACAGGCTTTCACGTAGTATAAGTTCTTCTGGAACAGTTGGAACTAGATGGTTATGTCCTCAGTTGAGGTCTAGAACTAAGAATTGTCCCTTTTTTTATATCATTTTTTGATGATTCATTCCTCATTTATCTGATTTCATGGATCGGAAATGAAAAAAGATTCATTTTTCAAAGAAAATAAATAGGATTTTTTATGTATCACAATTGGATAACTACATCCAAGGGATTTCTATAAATATTTAGATAGTTTGGTATCAAAACTGTATTAATGGTTGGGATCCTCATTGTATACATAATTCGTGTGAGGATTTACCGAACCAATTAGGTATTGAGCTGCACATAAAACAAAAGAGTTTCAATCTCTATTGGAATTCTACGCTATGTACTTTACTTATAAATAAAGTATATTCTATATAAAATAGATTGATCGATCCTACGGTACAAACATAGGATCTATTTTGGATTAAGGAAGATTGACTTAATTCCTCGTACATAAATATCGACCTAAAGGGGATCCGGGGAGTTTTTATTGATTGGGTCGAAACAAGAGGGAATCTATGTAGTGATTCGGAGAGTTACAAAGCAAAGTCTTAAAATATATATTTCAATCAATTAGTTTCAAGGATCCATTCATTTTTACTACTGTCGTTCATACTTGTTTCAGATCTTCCAAAAATCTTAATGATATATAACTATTGGAGATACATAATCGAATAAACTTCTTCCTAAAAAAAATCTTTTTCTTTTGGGGGGGGGGGGGGAGAATAACAACCCCCATCTCGCGAATTATCAAAATCTACTATAATGAAAAGTGAAACCTTGTATTTTGTGTTTAACTATTTCTTTTTTGTTGTTGTTTTTCAAACAACAAAAAAGAAATAGTATCGTTCTTAGAACCCAATAGACAGAATAATTCTTATTCTACATACCACAACAGCCGGTTCAGTTCTATCTCATATAGATGAGTTCAAAACATTAGTTAATGTGAATTATTCATCTTATAAATCATCCAATTCATCGAGTCATGTCGATTCAGATTATTCCAAGGCTTTATTACTTGTTTGTCGCACAAAAAAACTTTTTGAATGCCCGGTAGAAATAGATTTAGCTAAAGATAAAGCTTTTACCGCCGCCCAATATCCCTTTTTCTTCCAAATATTTCTACGAATACGCTTTTTTGAGATAGAAGTACGTTTCTTTGGAACCGCCATTTTAAAATAAAGAAGTTACTTTTATAGTTGGATGTGAAAGACATGTATTGTTCAAAATGGATCGTTCTTGCTATTCATTATCTATATTTATTCCATAGCGGATACTTCCTTCATAACATACAAAAATATAGATACGTGCGCATCACATAGAGTACACTAGGGATAAAAAAAGAAATAGAAAAAATAAAAACGATGTGATTTTCAAAGGAATTTTTTTTTGTTCCACATCTCTATTACATACAATGCCCGAAGAAAGAAGAATTCGTACTAATTTGTACCTTCATATCTTCATTCCGATCTATGTCTATGAGGTCCGCTACCATAGAAATCGAACCGGTTGTTGTTGATAAGAATCAAAAAGGGTTCCAATTCATATCTCAATCTCAGTCTATTTATATCTCGTCGTCTTACATTAAATAAATCGAAAAGCTTAAGAATCCTTACCTAATTTAAGAAAATAATAATGTAAAATTTTTCTATTAATTGATCAAGCTGAGTACTCATAATTTAAATGAAAATGAGATTGGTAGTTAATATGTTAAACGATACATTACTTGATAAAGGTAATTTTAGTAATCTCTTATTTCAGTTCTATGCGAATCTATGCGAAGTGACGAGTATCATAAGATTTCCTATAAACATAAGTTTGTTTTATTGGAATAGAAGCCAATCAATCAGTTCTACAATGAATTAATTAATGACTCCGAATAAACTAACTAAAATAACTAGTATTTTATTGGGTCGAGTTATTGGCGGATTCTATGATCCATATCCCAATAGAGTACTTTTACTTTTTTTGGTGTCATTCCTTTTCCTTACTATTTACTATATGGATATCAATCGCCGTAATAGTGGAATGATTGAAAATCTCATATTCTTTCTTTATCTTAATAAATATCTTAGTTAATAACTAAATGGTCAGTTTTAACCAGTGACTTGGTCATTTGAACAATTGTAACTTCTTGATTTAAATTTCTTTTTATTCAATACGATATTTGGGAAAGAATCGTAATAATTAAGAATTAAAAATCCTATTTGAGTTCTTTTCTATCTTGATTTTTATTTATTTATTTGACTTCCGAAAGAGAGAAGAGCTGGTGAATCGGAAACAATTAATAAGAATCAAAAAGGTTTTATTTTCTTATGGAACATACATATCAATATGCATGGATCATACCTTTCGTTCCACTTCCAGTTACTATGTCAATAGGATTGGGACTTCTGCTTGTTCCGACTGCAACAAAAAATCTTCGTCGTATGTGGGCTTTTCCTAGTGTTTCATTGCTAAGTATAGTTATGGTTTTTTCGGCCGATCTGTCTATTCAGCAAATCAATGGCAGTTCTATCTATCAATTTCTATGTTCTTGGACCATCAATAATGATTTTTCTTTCGAGTTCGGCCACTTGATCGACCCACTTACTTCTATTATGTCAATACTAATCACTACTGTTGGAATCATGGTTCTTATTTATAGTGACAATTATATGTCTCATGATCAAGGATATTTGAGATTTTTTGCTTATATGAGTTTTTCCAATACTTCTATGTTGGGATTAGTTACTAGTTCCAATTTGATACAAATTCATATTTTTTGGGAACTGGTGGGAATGTGTTCGTATCTATTAATAGGTTTTTGGTTCACACGACCAATTGCAGCCAATGCTTGTCAAAAAGCGTTTGTAACTAATCGTGTAGGGGATTTTGGTTTATTATTAGGAATCTTAGGTTTTTATTGGATAACAGGTAGTTTGGAATTTCGGGATTTGTTCGAAATCTTCAATAACTTGATCCATAATAATGGGGTCAATTCTTTATTTGCTACTCTGTGTGCCTCCCTATTATTCCTTGGTGCAGTTGCTAAATCCGCACAATTTCCCCTTCATGTATGGTTACCTGATGCCATGGAGGGGCCCACTCCTATTTCGGCTCTTATACATGCTGCTACTATGGTAGCAGCGGGAATTTTTCTTGTCGCTCGGCTTCTTCCCCTTTTCACAGTCATACCTTACATAATGAATCTCATTTCTTTGCTAGGTATAATAACGGTACTATTAGGAGCTACTTTAGCTCTTGCTCAAAAAGACATTAAGAGAAGTTTAGCCTATTCTACAATGTCTCAATTGGGTTATATTATGTTAGCTCCAGGGATAGGTTCTTATCGAGCTGCTTTATTCCATTTAATCACTCATGCCTATTCGAAAGCATTATTGTTTTTAGGATCCGGATCGATTATTCATTCAATGGAACCCATTGTTGGATATTCTCCAGATAAAAGTCAGAACATGGTTCTTATGGGTGGTTTAACCAAATATGTGCCAATTACAAAAACTACTTTTTTATTAGGTACACTTTCTCTTTGTGGTATTCCACCTCTTGCTTGTTTTTGGTCCAAAGATGAAATTCTTAATGATAGTTGGTTGTATTCACCGATTTTCGCGATAATAGCCTGTTCCACAGCAGGATTAACTGCATTTTATATGTTTCGGATGTATTTACTTACTTTTGAGGGGCATTTACACGTTCGGTTTCAAAATTACAGTGGCACTAAAAATAGCTCGTTCTCTTCAATATCTATATGGGGAAAAGAAGGACCGAAACCAGTTAACAAAAATGTACTTTTCTCAGTAATGAATAATAATAAAAAGGTTTCCCTTTTTTCGAAGAAGATATATCAAATTGATGGGAATATACGAAATCTGATGCTATCCCTTAGTACTCATTTTGACAATAAAGACACTTCCATGTATCCCTGTGAATCGGACAATACTATGCTATTTCCTCTACTTGTATTGGTCCTATTTACTTTGTTTGTTGGGTCCATAGGAATTCCTTTCGATCAAGTAGGAATGGATTTGGATATATTATCGAAATGGTTAACCCCATCCATAAACCTTTTACATCAAAATTCGAACTATTCCGTGGATTGGTATGAATTTGTGACAAATGCAATTTATTCAGTCAGTATAGCCTATTTCGGAATATTCATAGCGTCTCTTTTATATGGGTCTGTTTATTCATCTTTTCAGAATTTAGAATTAATTAATTCATTTGTTAAAATAGGTCCTAAGAGACTTTTCTTGGACCGAATAATAAATGTAATATACAATTGGTCGTATA